TCTTTTGATATTTCCGAACGTATAAACCGAATTTTTAGAAATGGTATGTGGACAAACACAGAACTCAAAATTTCGGATTCTAAAGAGAAAACCACAGAAGAAAGTGCGAAAAAAAAGGAAGAAGATAAAAAAGAAGAAGCCAAAAGAAAGGAGAAAGTACGTATAGAAATAGCGGAAGCCTGGAATAGTATTTTACTTGCTCAAGTAATAAGAGGTTTTTTATTAGTAACCCAATCGATTCTTAGAAAATATATTATATTGCCTTCATTGATAATAGTTAAAAATATCGCCCGTATGCTATTATTTAAATTTCCCGAATGGTCCGAAGATTTTAAGGATTGGAATCGAGAAATGTATGTTAAATGCACCTATAATGGCGTTCAATTATCAGAAAAAGAATTTCCAAAAAACTGGTTAACAGACGGTATTCAAATTAAGATCCTATTTCCTTTTCGTCTGAAACCTTGGCATAGATCGAACCCACGAGCCCCTTATAACGATCCAATGAAAAAGAAAGATTCAAAAAATGATTCTTGTTTTTTAACAATTTTTGGAATGGAAGCGGAATTCCCTTTTGATTCTCCCAGAAAACAACTTTCATTTTTTGAACCGATTTTTAAAGAACTCAAAAGAAAAATTAGAAAATTGAAAAAGAAATGCTTTCTAATTCTAAGAATTTTTAAAGAAAAAACAAAATTGTTTCTAAATGTTTCAAAAGAAATAAAAAAAGAACTATCAAAAATAAATCCAATTCTATTATTTGGATTGAAAAAAAGAAAAGTATATGAATTGAGTAAAACTAAAAAAGATTTGATAATAAGTAATCTGATGATTCCTGAATCGTCCATTGAAATTATACCATCGTCCATTGAAACTATATCTCGGAATTGGACAAATTATTCGTTGACAGAAAAAAAAATGCAGGATCTAACTGATAGAACAAACACGATCATAAATCAAATAGAAAAAATTACAAATGAAAAAAAGGGCGGATTTAGAATTCCGGATCGAAATATTCGTTTTAACAAAAAAAGTGATGATAATAAAAGGTTGAAAGCACAAAAAAATATTTGGCAGATATTAAAAAGAAAAAATGCTCGACTAATACGCAAATCACATTATTTTATAATATTTTTCATTGAAAGGATATACATAGATATCTTTCTGTGGATCATTAATATTCCTAGGATCAATACACAACCATTTCTTGACTCAAGAAAAAAAATTATTAATAAATACATTACCAATAATGAAACAAATCAAGAAAAAATGGATAAAAAAAATCAAAGTTTAATTCCTTTTATTTCGACTATAAAAAAGGCACCATATAATACTAATCTTAGTAATAAAAATGCAAATACTTTTTGTGACTTATCCTACTTTTCACAAGCCTATGTATTTTACAAACTCTCACAAACCCAATTTCTCAATTTGGATTTTTATAAGTTAAAATCTGTCTTGCAATATAATGGAGCAGCTCCTTTTATTAAGAATGAAATAAGGGGTTATTTTGTTGGAACACAAGAACTTTTTCTTTCTCAATTAAGACATAAGAATCGTCAGAATTCTGGAATAAATCAATGGACAAATTGGTTAAGGAATCATTATCAATATGATATATCTCACATTAGATGGTCTAGACTAGTACCACAAAAATGGCGAAATAGATTCAATCACCATTGTATGAATAAAAATAAGGATTTAGGCAACTCATCTAAAAAAACGAAATTTATTCACTACGAAAAACTAAAAAATTTTGAAATGGCTTCATTACTGAATGAAAAAGAGAATTTTAAAAAACAATATAGATATGATCGGTTAGCATATAAATCTATTAATTCTGAAAATACGAAGTACTCGTCAATTTATGAATTGTCATTACACGTAAAAAATAACCAAGAAGTTTTTTCGAACTCCAACACAAATAAACGAAAATCTTTTTATATGATGGAAGGTATTCCTATTATCCCTATCAATAATGATCGAGTACAAGATGATATTACAGATATGGAGAAAAATCTGGATAGAAAATATTTTGATTGGAGAATTATCCATTTTTGTCTTAGAAAGAAAATCAATATTGAAGCTTGGATCAATATTGATACTGACCCAAACAGTAATAAAAAATGTACTAAGGATAAACTTAATGATTATCAAATAATTGATAAAATGAATAAGCAAAATTTTTTTTATCTCACAATTCATCAAGATCAAGAAATCGATTTATCTAATCCAAAAAATTTTTTGGATTGGATGGGAATGAATGAAGAAATATTAAACCGCCCCATATCAAATCTTGAACGTTGGTTCTTCTCCGAATTTTTGATACTTTATAATTTGTATAAAACTAAACCGTGGGTTATACCAAAAAAATTACTTCTTTTAGATTCTAATATAAATGAAAACGTTACTGATATTGAAAACAAAAGCATTGCTGGAAATAAAAAAAAAGATCCTTTTATATCCTCCAATGAAAAAAAATCTCTTGAATTAAAAAAACGAAATAAAGAGCAAAAAGAATCAGCGGACCAAGCAAACCTTGAATCTGCTCTTTCAAACCAAGAAAAAGATGTTGAAGAAGATTATACGGGCTCGGAGATGAAAAAACATAAAAAACAATACAAGAACAATACAAAAGCGGAGTTTGATTTCTTACTAAAAAGGTATTTTCATTTTCAATTGCGATGGGATGATATTTTAAATAAAAAAATAATCAATAACATCAAAGTATATTGTCTCCTGCTTAGACTGATAAATCCAAGAGAAATAACTATATCCTCTATTCAAAGAGGAGAAATGAGTCTTGATATTCTGATGATTCAGAAAAATTTAACTCTTACGGAATTCATCAAAAGAGGAATTTTGGTTATTGAACCAATTCGTCTATCTATAAAAAATGATGGGCAATTTATTATGTATCAAACCATTGGTATTTCATCGGTTCATCAAAGTAAACACAAAATTACTCAAAAATACAGAGAAAAAACCCATATTGATAAGAATTCTGATGAAGTCATTACCAAATATAAAAAGATGACTGGAAATAGAGATAAAAATCATTATGATTTGTTTGTTCCTGAAAATCTTTTATCACCTAGACTTCGGAGAGAATTTAGAATTCTAATTTGTTTCAATTCTAGGAATAGAAATGATATGCATAAAAATTCAGCATTGGGGAATGGGAATAAGGTAAACAGTCAAGTTTTGGATAAAAACAAAGGATATAAAAAGAAACTTATTAAATTAAAGTTATTTCTATGGCCCAATTATCGATTAGAAGATTTAGCTTGTATGAATCGGTATTGGTTTGATAGCAATAACGGCAGTCGTTTCGGTATGGTAAGGATACATATGTATCCGCGATTGAAAATTCATTACTAGTACATTTTTGCTATCTTTCCCATAACGCAGCGGGTCTATGACGACAAAGAGGTGCACACATTCAGTGTCTTACATTCTATTCTGATACATGATACTAATTCAATGACATATCAATTCGATCTAGAAATGAATCAATAAAATCGTCTGATTTTAGGACTAAGTTTTTATCGTTTTGGAGGATGGAAAACAACCATCCTTTTGTATACCTTTGTATATTGTATACCTTTTCAAATTTTGAAATTAAAATCGGATTAAAATCGGATTGATTTAATTTGATTTAATAAAATTCGAAATTAGAGCGAAATTAAGATTATTCTCTATACCAAACTAAAACAAGTGACATTATTATTACTGATCAATAAAAATATCTATCAATCAAAATATCTTAAAATATCTTAAAAAAAGAAGGGGGGTTCGTTTTATGGTAAAAAATTCATTCATCTCAGTTATTTCACAAGAAGAAAAAGAAGAAAACAGGGGTTCTGTTGAATTTCAAATATTTAGTTTCACCAATAGGATACGAAGACTTACTTCCCATTTACAATTACACAAAAAAGACTATTTATCTCAGAGAGGTCTACGTAAAATTCTTGGAAAACGCCAACGCCTGCTATCTTATTTGTCAAAGAAAAATAGAATAGGTTATAAAGAATTGATTAATCGGTTGGATATTCGTGAATCAAAAACTCGTTAATTTGAAGAAGCATTTTGAATTATTTGATTTATTAGATCGTGAATTTGAATGAACTTTTTTTCGTTTTCAGCAATTCAATTCATGAAAGAGTGAATTAAGGAAAAACCTATGAATATACCAGCTACAAGAAAAGACCTGATGGTAGTCAGTATGGGTCCCCACCATCCATCAATGCATGGTGTTCTTCGACTTATCATTACTCTAGATGGTGAAGATGTTATTGACTGTGAACCAATATTGGGTTATTTACACCGAGGGATGGAAAAAATTGCGGAAAACCGAACAATTATACAATATTTGCCTTATGTAACACGTTGGGATTATTTAGCTACTATGTTCACAGAAGCAATAACAGTAAATGGACCGGAACAGCTGGGAAATATTCAAGTACCTAAAAGAGCCAGCTATATCAGAATAATTATGTTGGAGTTGAGTCGTATAGCTTCTCATCTGTTATGGCTCGGCCCTTTTATGGCGGATATTGGTGCACAAACTCCTTTTTTCTATATTTTCAGAGAAAGAGAATTAATATATGATCTATTCGAAGCTGCCACCGGTATGAGAATGATGCATAATTATTTTCGGATCGGAGGGGTGGCGGCTGATTTCCCTCATGGCTGGATAGATAAATGTTTGGATTTCTGCGATTATTTTTTAATAAGGGTTGCTGAATATCAACAACTTATTACACGCAATCCTATTTTTTTAGAACGAGTCGAGGGGGTAGGCATTATTGGTCGAGAGGAAGTAATAAACTGGGGTTTATCAGGACCAATGCTGCGAGCGTCCGGAATACAATGGGACCTTCGTAAAGTTGATCAGTATGAGTGTTATGACGAATTTGATTGGGAAGTACAGTGGCAAAAAGAAGGGGATTCATTGGCTCGTTATCTAGTCCGAATTGGTGAAATGGTGGAATCTGTAAAAATTATTCAACAGGCTCTCGAAGGAATTCCGGGGGGACCGTATGAGAATTTAGAAATCCGATACTTTGATAGAGAAAGGAATCCAGAATGGAATGATTTTGAATATCGCTTTATTAGTAAAAAACCTTCTCCTACATTTGAATTGCCGAAACAAGAACTTTATGTGCGAGTCGAAGCTCCAAAAGGCGAATTGGGGATTTTTCTGATAGGGGATCGGAGTGGTTTTCCTTGGAGATGGAAAATCCGACCGCCGGGTTTTATCAATTTGCAAATTCTTCCTCAGTTAGTTAAAAGAATGAAATTGGCTGATATTATGACAATACTAGGTAGTATAGATATCATTATGGGAGAAGTTGATCGTTGAAATGATAATTGATACACTAGAAGTACAAGAGATCGATTCTTTTTCTACATTGGAATTTTTAAAGGGGGTCTATGGAATTATATGGTTACTTATTCCTATTTTGACTCTTGTATTGGGAATCACAATAGGCGTACTGGTAATTGTATGGTTAGAAAGAGAAATATCCGCGGGAATACAACAACGTATTGGACCTGAATACGCCGGCCCTTTGGGAGTTCTTCAAGCTCTAGCAGATGGGACAAAACTTCTTTTCAAAGAAAATCTTTTTCCATCTAGAGGGGATACTCGTTTATTCAGTATCGGTCCATCCATAGCAGTTATATCCATTTTAGTAAGCTATTTAGTAGTTCCATTTGGGTATCGCCTTGTTTTAGCGGATCTCAATATTGGTGTTTTTTTATGGATTGCCATTTCAAGTATTGCTCCCATTGGACTTCTTATGTCAGGATACGGGTCAAATAATAAATATTCCTTTTTAGGTGGTCTACGAGCTGCTGCTCAATCAATTAGTTATGAAATACCATTAACTTTATGTGTGTTATCAATATCTCTACGTGCGATTCGTTGATATATAGACATAAACCTTTCTCTATTCTTCCTTTCTAGGAAAACAGTGGAATGAATTGAGTAGGGTTAGAGATCTTCATTTTTTTTTATTCATTATTTGGATTGAAAAATTCAATAAAATAGTTATATGAGTGAAAGAAAACAGCTTATATATATTATATAATTTAGAATATATAAATTTGCAGTAAAAATATTGAGTCTCATTTTCCATGTATAAGAGTTTAAAGAGTTAAGCGAAAATAAACATAAACATAAGAAATCGTTTACCCCAAGATTGGTCGATTAGTCATCCTGACTTGAAGCGGGCTCAAAAGATCCACCGTATTGATTTTTCACTATCATTTGTATGGATTAACATACATGTATTATCATAACGGAGGGTTGAACAAAAACGAGTGGATGGTTAGAAACACCAAGATATGTAACGGATTTGTAATGGAAATGGAAATTATGTAAATTATCCAAAAGGGCTTTTTTACATAATATACAAATAACGAATACTAATTGGGGCTTAAAGTTGGTAGAAATTATTAGGAAGTACTCCCCAAGGCACGATTCCAATCCAGAGTATGCTCCTATCCACCGATCAAATACATAACTATTGGGAACGAAAAAATCCTTTATTTTGTAAGCCCTCTTTTTTTTAAGAAATAGAAAGAAGAATAGGAACGAAAAAAAAAAAAAGAGAAAGAAACCCAATTCCAATAAAAAAAAATATCTTTTTTATCCTTTTCCATATTCATATTCCATATTCATATATATATAGAATATGTATCATAATTCATGAATTAATACGGAATTCTTTTTCGTAAGTAAAAACGACGGGTTAGTTATGTTAGTTATATTTCTACAAGAAGTATTTTATTGAAGAATTAAGTTATTACTCAACAAAGAAGAATTGCAATTTTTTAAAGAAGGGGTGAGATCAATTCAGAAGTACTTTGTTTTTTTTTTTTTATTTTATTATTAATTTATTTAATTATTATTATTAAAATAACAATTATATAAAACTAATAATTATAACAGACAGAATTCTATTGGTCTAATTTTGGACCGTCCAATAAGGTTTGACCTTATCCATCCTACAAATGTATCAAGATAAAATAATACTTACCCGGTCCTTAGATTTATTTATGGCCTTCAAGGAGCCGTATGAGATGAAAATCTCATGTACGGTTCTGGAATAGCGATGGTAACAGTGATGGTATCACCGACTATGATTATCTAACAGTTCAAGTACAATTGATATAGTTGAGGCGCAATCAAAATATGGTTTTGGGGGGTGGAATTTATGGCGTCAGCCTATAGGGTTTATCATTTTTCTCATCTCTTCCCTAGCAGAATGTGAGAGATTACCTTTTGATTTACCAGAAGCAGAAGAAGAATTAGTAGCAGGTTATCAAACCGAATACTCGGGTATAAAATTTGGTTTATTTTATGTTGCTTCTTATCTAAACCTATTAGTTTCTTCATTATTTGTAACAGTTCTTTACTTGGGAGGCTGGAATATCTCTATTCCAGACATATATGTTTCTGAGTTTTTTGAAATAAATAAATTGGGTGGAGTCTTTGAAGCGACGATTGGTATCTTTATTACATTAACTAAAACTTATTTGTTCTTGTTCATTCCTATCACAACAAGATGGACTTTGCCGAGGCTAAGAATGGACCAACTATTAAATCTTGGATGGAAATTTCTTTTACCGATCTCTCTCGGTAATCTATTATTAACAACTTCTTCCCAACTCTTTTCGCTGTAAATGAATATTCTATATTCACAATTTGTCTCAAACAAGAGAAATAAACAAACATAAAATTATTCATATATATATATTCACGATATGTTTTCTATGGTAACTGGGTTCATGAATTATGGTCAACAAACAGTACGGGCTGCAAGGTACATCGGTCAAGGTTTCATGATTACTTTATCTCACGCAAATCGTTTACCCGTAACTATTCAATATCCGTATGAAAAATTAATCACCGCGGAGCGTTTCCGTGGTCGAATTCATTTTGAATTTGATAAATGTATTGCTTGTGAAGTATGTGTTCGTGTATGTCCTATAGATCTACCCGTTGTTGATTGGAAATTGGAAACAGATATTCGAAAGAAACGATTACTAAATTACAGTATTGATTTCGGAATCTGTATATTTTGTGGTAATTGTGTTGAGTATTGTCCAACAAATTGTTTATCAATGACTGAAGAATATGAACTTTCTACTTATGATCGTCACGAATTAAATTATAATCAAATTGCTTTGGGTCGTTTACCAATGTCAGTAGTTGACGATTATACAATTCGAACAATTTTAAATTCACCTCAAATAAAAAATAAGTAAATCTCTTGATTCAAGAATAAATTCCAATTACTTTAACAATACTAAGGTTCGGTTTTTATTTATTTATTTTAAAGAAAAAAAGGTTCTTTCGTTTTGTTTGGTCAATAACTAGAAATTCCAACTATTAATTGGTTGATAAGAAGCGAGTCTTAATTTTGATTGAAAATCTATTAATTAATATATCTGTATATATTTCGAAATAAAAAATTTCGGATTAGACCTATTCCTTCAGATAAAGAATAAAATTAGCCCAATAATTGTACCTACATTTAGTCCCATCTCTTAGGATTTAATTAGGAATTTCTCAAAAATTATTAAAAAAAATTTCTGGTCGGGTCTCAATAAAGTCATGAAAAACATTTAGATTTATTTATCTCTTATTTTACATATAATGGATTTGCCTGGACCAATACATGACTTTCTTTTAGTCTTTCTGGGATTGGGTCTTATACTAGGCAGTATAGGTGTGGTATTATTTACCAACGCCATTTATTCTGCCTTTTCATTGGGGCTGGTTCTTGTTTGTATATCCTTATTCTATATTCTATTAAACTCCTATTTTGTAGCTGCTGCACAACTTCTTATTTACGTGGGAGCTATAAATGTTTTAATTGTATTTGCTGTGATGTTTATGAATGGTTCAGAAGATTACAAAGATTTTAATCTTTGGACTGTTGGGGATGGGATTACTTTGCCTGTTTGTACAAGTATTTTTGTTTTACTAATGATTAGTATTACGGATACGTCATGGTACGGGATTATTTGGACTGCAAGATCAAACCAGATTATAGAGCAAGATTTGATAAGTAATAGTCAACAAATTGGAATTCATTTATCAACAGATTTTTTTCTTCCATTTGAATTCATTTCGATAATTCTTTTAGTCGCTTTAATAGGCGCAATTGCCGTAGCGCGCCAGTAATAAATCTCTAGAATTTCCATACAGTAATCAAAATTCAACTCTGTTCTGTGTTATTACATTTTTTTATCTTCCATTTTTAAATTGGTTATGTCTAAAAGTCAAAATAAAAACTCTTTTATTTAATTTATTACTAAATACAATATATTTCTTTGTTCCGCACTTTATATTCTAGTCAATTGAATCTGTTGAATTGTTATTCAGTTCATATTGAAATGAATCAAAATTGATAAGGAGTTAGTCAATGATGCTCGAGCATGTACTTGTTTTGAGTGCCTACTTATTTTCTATCGGTATCTATGGATTGATCACAAGCCGAAATATGGTTAGAGCCCTTATGTGTCTTGAACTTATACTGAATGCGGTTAATATAAATTTCGTAACATTTTCTGATTTTTTTGATAGCCGGCAATTAAAAGGAAATATTTTCTCAATTTTTGTTATAGCTATTGCCGCCGCTGAAGCAGCTATTGGACCGGCCATTGTTTCGTCAATTTATCGTAACAGAAAATCAACTCGTATCAATCAATCGAATTTGTTGAATAAGTAGTATTAATCATAGAAATTACAATATTCATAAATTCCAATTAACATGACCATACATTAAATCTAATCCATATTTTAGAAAATGTAAGAAATCAAAGTATCTTGGTTCTATCGTACGGGTCGATCCAGAAGTAGATTGCTTCAAAATTTCTGGTAAATTATTGATTCATCTGGTGTCTAAATATATGATTCATTTACAAGTTTACTAGATCGAAAATTTCTGACGTTTAAAAATTTATAGATCCAATGTCACATTCAGTAAAGATTTATGATACGTGTATAGGGTGTACTCAATGTGTGCGAGCCTGCCCAACTGATGTATTAGAAATGATACCTTGGGACGGATGTAAAGCTAAGCAAATCGCTTCTGCTCCAAGAACAGAGGACTGTGTCGGTTGTAAGAGATGTGAATCTGCCTGTCCAACGGATTTCTTAAGTGTTCGCGTTTATTTATGGCATGAAACAACTCGAAGTATGGGTCTAGCTTATTAATACGTTTCAGAAAACCCTACTCGAATACATTTGATTTTTTTACCTTTACCGACAAAAACCCGCGCTCAAAATATATTTATTTCGAGCACGGGTTTTTCTGGTCCAAGTTTATTTTGTTTTTACTATGAATAATTTTCCTTGGTTAACGCTAGTTGTAGTTTTGCCAATATCCGCGGGTTCCTTAATTTTCTTTCTTCCTCATAGAGGAAATAAGGTACTAAGGTGGTATACTATATGTATATGCATAGTAGAACTCCTTCTAACAACCTATGCATTCGGTTATCGTTTCCAATTGGATGATCCGTTAATGCAACTAACGGAGAATTATAAATGGATCAATTTTTTTGATTTTTACTGGAGATTGGGAATAGATGGAATTTCTATAGGACCCATTTTACTGACAGGCTTTATCACAACTTTAGCTACTTTAGCGGCTTGGCCCGTTACTCGAGATTCCCGACTATTCCATTTCCTAATGTTAGCAATGTATAGCGGTCAAATAGGACTATTTTCTTCTCAAGACCTTTTACTTTTTTTCATCATGTGGGAGTTAGAATTAATTCCCGTTTATCTACTTCTATCCATGTGGGGTGGAAAGAAACGTTTGTATTCAGCTACAAAATTTATTTTGTACACTGCTGGAGGTTCTGTTTTTTTATTAATAGGAGTTCTGGGTATTGGTTTATACGGCTCCAATGAACCGACATTAAATTTTGAAACATCAGCTAATCAATCGTATCCTGTAGCACTGGAAATAATATTTTATATTGGATTTCTTATTGCTTTTGCTGTCAAATCACCGATCATACCCCTACACACATGGTTACCAGACACCCATGGAGAGGCACATTATAGTACTTGTATGCTTTTAGCCGGAATCTTATTAAAAATGGGAGCGTATGGGTTGGTTCGGATCAATATGGAATTATTACCCCATGCCCATTCTATATTTTCTCCCTGGTTGATGATAGTAGGCACAATTCAAATTATCTATGCAGCTTTAACATCTCCTGGTCAGCGTAATTTAAAAAAAAGAATAGCCTATTCTTCTGTATCTCATATGGGTTTCATAATTATAGGAATTGGTTCTATAAGCGATACAGGGCTCAATGGGGCCATTTTACAAATAATTTCTCACGGATTTATTGGCGCTGCACTTTTTTTCTTGGCCGGAACGAGTTATGATAGAATACGACTTGTTTATCTCGACGAAATGGGCGGAATGGCTATCTCAATTCCAAAAATATTCACGACTTTCAGTATCTTATCAATGGCTTCGCTTGCATTACCGGGCATGAGCGGTTTTGTTGCCGAATTGGTAGTTTTTTTTGGAATACTTACTAGCCAAAAATATCTTTTAATAACAAAAATCTTAATTACTTTTGTAATGGCAATTGGAATGATATTAACTCCTATTTATTCATTATCTATGTTACGCCAGATGTTCTATGGATACAAGCTTTTTAATGCCCCAAACTCTTATTTTTTTGATTCTGGACCGCGCGAGTTATTTATTTCGATTTCGATCCTTTTACCGGTAATAGGTATTGGTATTTATCCCGATTTCGTTTTCTCATTATCAGTTGACAAGGTCGAAGCTATTCTATTAAATTTTTTTTTATAGATAGTTTTTGTCAATAAACCAAAATAAAAAATACGATGATTTTAAAAAAGGTTCATTGTACAAAAAAAGTCTTTTTCGGCTTTTAAGTTCAATAAAAAAATTGGAATTCTATTATAAACATATAACCAGATATTTTGACATTTTGAGAACCATTTGAATCAAGTAATGGAAATGGAATGATTCAAATGGTTCTTGATGGTTGACATAAGGGTTTCATATCTATATGTATGCTGCCCTAGGCTTCTGGTTGTCAAGTACTTTATTCAATTAGATTCAATTAGATGGTAATGTAAATGAACCATAACTATGCAACCCTATTCCTAATAGATTAACCCCAAAATAACATATCCAAATTATAAGAAAGCCCATTGAGGCCACAATTGCAGAATTTTCAGTTTCATAATTTTTATTTGTTCGAATATGTAAATAAATCGCAAATATGGTCCAAGTAATAAATGCCCAAGTCTCTTTTGGATCCCAATTCCAATAGGATCCCCATGCTTCATTAGCCCATACTGCTCCCGAAAGAATACCTATGGTTAAAAGGATAAATCCTAAACTAATAATACGATAACTCCATCGATCCAATTGTTGAATTAATTGATATCTGTAATAATTCTGAGAAGAAATCAAAGAAGTTTTTTTTAACACATTGTTTCTTTCATTCACGTATTGAATCTCACCAAAGGAAAAAGGCTCAGTTAAAGTTAATAAATTCTTGCTTTTACTAAAAATCCTTATGGATTTTCGAAATGTAATGACTAGAAGAGCTAGTGATAATAATGATCCACACAAAAGAGCTGCATAGCTCAACACCATCATACTTACGTGCATCATTAACCAATGCGATTGGAGAGCCGGTACTAATATTGCGGATTGATGCATTTCATTTAAAAGACCTGAAGTAGCGAAACCCTGGGTAAAAATAACACTTGGCGCCGTTATTGCGCTTAAATGGTTTTTATGTTTTTTAAAATACGGAATCATATGAATAATGGAAAAACCCCACGACAGAAAAATTAATGATTCATATAAATTGCTTAATGGTAAATGCCCAAAATAAATCCAACGAGTAACTAATAATCCTGTTATGCAGAAAAAAGTAGCTATCATGCCCTTTTCTGATGAATCATATAGTCCTACGATTTCATCGACAAATAAAGTTATCAAATGAATTGTAATTACAATTGAAATGATCGAAAAGGATATATGAGTTAATATACGCTCTAAAGTTGAAAATATCATAAAATTTATTAAAGGGGGGCCTCAATTATAGGAATTGAAATAGGGAATTGAATTCATTATAGGGCTTACTCTTTTAGAAAAAGCCATGCCGCCACTCGGACTCGAACCGAGATGCTCTAGCACTGCTTCCTAAGAGCAGCGTGTCTACCGATTTCACCATAGCGGCTTATTCAAAATCATAATAACCTATTTTTATTCAATCGTCGAGATTGGGAGGGTTAATTCAATATTTTTTTAGGAAACATTCAAATTGATGACTAAAAATTTGTTTCAAAATTAGGCATTTAATCTAAACGTTTTCTTTAATAATATTAATAATCTTGTCTTTTGTTTATTAGTTATTTTAGAGTATCCTTTTTTTAACTTAACTAACAACGGGATTTTTCATTTTGTAGTTTATTACTTTTTTATTACTTTACTTTATTTATGGTCTCCTGAAAATAAAACGGAACATTTGTAACGAGATAATTTTGCCATGGCTCGAACTAAAAAATAACAAAATGAATTCCATTCTCTAATGTTTTAACCTGAGCAATAACAATATAAAATGGAATTCATTTTGTTTTAATAAAAATGAAATAGTAATTTAGATTATAATCTATTATTATTAGATTAATATTATTTATAGTCTTGATAACTTCTAAATTTTATAAAAAAATTAGAACAAAAATTAGAATCATTTTTTTGAATTAGACCTATTCATATTATTTAGTCTATTGTTTGATTATTTATTTGTCACACAAAAAAAACTTTTTGAGTTACCGGTAGAAAGAGATTTCGCTAATGAAAAAGCTTTCAATGCTGCCCAATATCCTTTCTTTTTCCAAAGATTTTTACGAATACGTTTTTTTGAACTAGAGGTGCGCTTTTTTGGAACTGCCATTTTAAAATTATAATTGGTTCATCGGTTGGATGTGAAAGACATCTAGTGTTCAAAATCAATTGTTCTTTACTATATCTCTAGCTAGCTATTCTATAAATTGCACTCCCTTCATCATAAAAGGTGTTTGGAAAAATTGTTTAAAATATTACTAAGAACAATACGATCTACTATGCCAAATAGAATAGATTGAAGTTGATAAAATCAAAAATACAAACAAAAGGGGTTTGGGGTCTTTACTTTCTATTTTTGTCATGTTACACTCTTCCATGTAATAAAATACATGGAAAGGTTTAAAAACTACATGGAAAAGTTTAAAAACTCAATTCCTCTTCTGCTTAATATTAATTAATATTAATAAAAAAAAAACTGGAATAATTTTTCTTTTTTTTATTATATTAAAAAAATTGGTCAAGTTCGAAGAAAGAGGACACTTAATTTTAATTTTTAAACTCGAATGGTATTTTAATTTTTAAACTCGAATGGTCCTATGTAGTTAATTGATTAAAATATACAAAACACTTTCTAAAACTAAAATAAAAGCCATTTTTTTTTTACCCCTCCGTTTTTATTTTACATAAAAAAGTCTAGGATAGCAAAGCATTTCCTATAAATAGTTTTTATTGTAATCGAAGACAATCAATTAGTTCTAAAAAAATTCGTTAATGATTGGGAATAACCGAACCAAACTGCAATAAATAGGTTTTATGAGTCAAGTTATGGGCCCTATTATGATTCCTATTAACTACCTTTTTGCTGTCATTATTTAGCCTTGCTCTATAGATATAAAAAAATTATTGTAATATGTAATAATTAGATTGAAATTGCAATTTTTCGTTTTTATCTTCATAAAATTTCATATTAACAATTCAATATTAATAATAAATTTAATAATAAACTAATAATAACTTAACTAATAATAACTTAAAGTACATATTTATTTTTCGCTCGTAACTTGTTTATATCATTTGACTAACCCTAATTCTTCATCTTCATTTGAAATATTTGAAGTAGTTTGGAAAGATTCCGAATAATTAAGGCTGGAAAATGAAATTATATTTAAGTTGTATTTTATATATCTTAATTTTTTTATTAATCGACCGCTTTCAAAAGAAAAGAAATAAGAACTGGTGAATCAGAAACAATTAATTAAGATAATTTTTTTATTTATTTTTATATGGAATATACATATCAATATTCATGGATCATACCGTTCATTCCACTTCCAGTTCCTATGTTAATAGGAGCAGGACTTCTACTTTTTCCAACGGCAACTAAAAATCTTCGCCGTATGTGGGCTTTTCCGAGTGTTTTATTATTAAGTATAGTTATGATTTTTTCAGCCCATTTCTTTATTCAGCAACTAAATAACAATTCTGTCTATCAATATGTATGGTCTTGGACCATCAATAATGATTTTTCTTTAGAGTTCGGCTCCTTAATCGACCCACTTACTTCTATTATGTCAATATTAATCACTAGTGTTGGGGTTATGGTTCTTATTTATAGTGATAATTATATGTCTCATGATCGAGGATACGTGAGATTTTTTGCTTATATGAGTTTTTTCAATACTTCAATGTTGGGATTAGTTACTAGTTCTAATTTAATACAAATTTATATTTTTTGGGAATTGGTTGGAATGTGTTCTTATCTATTAATAGGTTTTTGGTTCACCCGACCCAGTGCGGCGAATGCTTGTCAAAAAGCGTTTGTAACTAATCGTGTTGGAGATTTTGGGTTATTATTAGGAATTTTAGGTTTTTATTGGATAACAGGTAGTTTTGAATTTCGGGATTTGTTTGAAATATTCAATAATTTGGTTTATAATAATGAAGTTAATCCTTTATTTGTTACTTTCTGTGCTTTCCTATTATTTGCGGGCGCCGTTGCTAAATCTGCCCAATTTCCCCTTCATGTCTGGTTACCCGATGCCATGGAAGGGCCTACCCCTATTTCAGCTCTTATACATGCTGCTACCATGGTAGCAGCAGGAATTTTTCTTGTAGCTAGGCTTCTTCCTCTTTTCATAGTTATACCTTATATATTAAATATAATATCTTTGATAGGTATAATAACATTATTTTTAGGAGCTACTTTAGCTCTTGCTCAAAAAGATATTAAGAGAGGTTTAGCTTATTCTACAATGTCTCAATTGGGTTATATGATGTTAGCTTTAGGTATGGGTTCTTATCGAGCTGCTTTATTTCATTTGATTACTCATGCTTATTCGAAAGCATTGTTGTTTTTAGGATCTGGATCTATTATTCATTCGATGGAAGCTATTGTTGGATATTCTCCAGATAAAAGTCAGAATATGGTTCTTATGGGCGGTTTAAGAAAACATGTACCAATTACAAAAATTTCTTTTTTATTAGGTACACTTTCTCTTTGTGGTATTCCACCTCTTGCTTGTTTTTGGTCCAAAGATGAAATTCTTAATGATAGTTGGTTATATTCACCGATTTTTGCAATAATAGCTTATTCTACGGCAGGATTAACCGCCTTTTATATGTTTCGCATCTATTTACTTACTTTTGAAGGACATTTAAACATTTATTTTCAAAATTACAGTGGCAAAAAAAGCAGCTCATTCTATTCAATGTCTCTATGGGGTAAAGAAGGACCTAAAATTATGAAAACAAACTTTCGTTTATTCGATTTATTAATGATGAAAAACAACGAAGGAGCTCCTTTTTTAAATACATATCGAATTGATAGTAATGAAAATGTAAGAAGCATGGTGCAGCCTTTTATTAGTATTACTAATTTGGGCACTAAAAAAACTTTCTCATATCCCCATGAGTCGGACAATACTATGCTATTTCCCATGCTTGTATTGGTTTTATTTACGTTATTCGTTGGGGCCATAGGAATTCCTTTCTTCAATCAGAAAGGACTTGATTTAGATATATTATCCAAATTGTTAACCCCGTCCATAAACCTTTTACATCAAAACCGAACCCATTCTGTCGATTGGTATGAATTTCTCACAAATGCAGTTTTTTCAGTCAGTATAGCTTATTTCGGAATACTTATAGCGTCCTTTTTATATAAGCCTGTTTATTCATCTTTACAAAATTTGAATTTATTTAATTCATTTGTTAAAAGGGTTCCTAATAAAATGCAAGTTGGGGGGGGTAAAATAATAAATGTGATATATGATTGGTCATATAATCGCGGTTACATAGATATTTTTTATACAATCTCCTTAACTAAGGGTATAAGAAGATTAGCCGAACTAACTCATTTTTTTGATAGACGAGTAATCGATGGAATTACCAACTGGGTAGGTATTGTGAGTTTTTTAGTAGGAGAGGGTATCAAATATGTAGGGGTCGGTCGAATTTCTTCTTATCTTTTAGTGTATGTATCTTATGTTTTAATTTTCAAATTGATTTTTTTTTATATACCTTAAGGGACGTTTCCATCGGTTAGGGTCGAAAAGCATAGTTATAACCGGTTTTTCAAATTGGAAGAGATCCTTTTTTTCTTTAAATATTTGTAACTTCGAATT